ACACGTTGTTGTACGACGAATAGATTGTGGCACCGGCCGCGGTATTTCTGTGAGTCCTCGGAATGGGATGATGTCAGAAAGGATTCTTATTCAATCATTAATTGGTTGTGTATTAGCAGATGATGTATATATGGGTCCACGATGTATTGCTACTAGAAATCAAGATATTGGGATTGGGCTTGTAAATAGATTCATAACCTTTCGAGCACAACCAATATCTATTCGAACCCCCTTTACCTGTAGGAGTACATCTTGGATCTGTCGATTATGCTATGGGCGGAGTCCTACTCATGGCGCCCTGGTTGAGTTGGGAGAAGCTGTAGGTATTATTGCGGGTCAATCGATTGGAGAACCGGGGACTCAATTAACATTAAGAACTTTTCATACCGGCGGCGTATTCACGGGGGGTACTGCGGAACATGTGAGAGCGCCTTGTAATGGAAAAATAAAATTCAATGAGGATTTAGTTCATCCGACACGTACCCGTCACGGGCATCCTGCCTTTCTATGTTCTATAGACTTGTATGTAATCATTGAGAGTGAAGATCTTATTCGTAATGTCAATATTCCGCGAAAAAGTTTTCTTTTAGTTCAAAACGATCAATATGTAGAATCCGAACAAGTGATTGCTGAGATTCGCGCAGGAACACCTACTTTTAATTTTAAAGAGAGGGTTCGAAAACATAGTTATTCGGATTCAGACGGAGAAATGCACTGGAGTACCGATGTGTATCATGCATCTGAATTTACATATGGGAATGTGCATCTATTACCAAAAACAAGTCATTTATGGATATTATTAGGAGGTCCGTACAGATCCAGTTCAGTCTCCCTTTCGCTTCACAAGGATCAAGATCAACTTAACGTGCATTCTCGTTCTGTCAAGCGAAGGTATACTTCTAACCTCGCTGTAACTAAACACCGGCCGAGACACTACTCGGATTTTTATTGTAATCTAATATATCCGGCCATTCTGCACGAGAATTCTGATTTATTGTCAAAGAAGCGTAGAAATGTATTTCTCATTTTACTCCAATCAATTCAAGGAGGCGAGACCAGACTAACGCCCCCTCCGGGTATCTCGCCTGAAATCCCCCTAAATGGTATTTTACATAGAAATAGTATTCTTTCCTATTTCGATGATCCTAGATATAGAAGAAAGCGTTCTGGGATTACTAAATATGGATATGCGAATATCGAAATGCAGTCAATTCTTAAAAAGGAAGATTTGATTGAGTATCGAGGAGTCAAGGAATTTATGCCAAAACACCAAATCCAAACGAAAGTGGATTTCTTTTTTTTCATTCCTGAGGAAGTGCATATATTGTCCGGATCTTCTTTCATAATGGTCCGTAACAATAGTATTGTTGGAGTAGATACACCAATCACCTTAAATATAAGAAGCCGAGTAGGTGGGTTGGTCCGGGTGGAGAGAAAAAAAAACAGAATTGAACTTAAAATTTTTTCTGGAGATATCCATTTTCCTGTGGATACCGATAAAATATCCCGGTATAGCGGCGTTTTGATCCCACCAAGAAGAGGAAAGGTAAATTCCAAGGAATCCAAAAAATTGACAAATTGGATCTATGTCCAACGGATTACACCTAGCAAAAAAAAGTATTTTGTTTTGGTTCGACCTGTTGTTACATATAACATAACGGATGGCCCCAATTTAGCAGCAATTTTCCCTACTGATATCTTGCAGGAAAGTGATAATGTGCAACTTCGAGTTGTCAATTATATCCTTTCTGGAAAAGTCAATCAAAATAGAGGAATTTCGGATACAAGTATTCAATTAGTTCGGACTTGTTTAGTATTGAATTGGGAACAAGATAAAAAAAACTCTTCTAACGAAGAAGCCCGTGCTTCTTTTGTTGAAATAAGAACAAACGATTTGATTCGGCATTTCTTAAGAATCGATTTGGCAAAATCTCCTATTTCGTATATCGGAAAAAGAAAAGATTCCGCAGTTTCAGGATTGCTCTGGGATAATCGATCAGATTGCACCCACAGTAATCCGTTTTATTCCATTTATTCCAAGGCAAAGATTCAACAATTCCTTAACCCACCAAATCAAGGAACTATGCATACGCTGTTGAATAGAAATAAGCAATTCCAATCATTGATAATTTTGTTATCATCCAAGTGTTCTCGAATGAGCCCATCCAACCGAGTAAACTATCATAATGTAATAAAAGAATCCATTCAAAAAGATTTACTAATTGAAATTCGGGAGTCATTCGGACCTTTAGGATCGTCTCCTTCAATTGATAATTTTTATTTATTTTACCGTTTAAAAACTCATAATCAGATCTTGTTAACAAATTGTTTCCAACTTGACAATTTAAAACAGACTTTTCAAGCAATTAAATATTATTCAATAGATGAGAGCGGTAGAATTTATACTACTGATCCAGGCAGTAACATTTTTTTCAATTCATTCCATTTGAATTGGTATTTTATCCGTCACAGTTGTTGCGAAGAGACCTCTCCAATAATAAGTCTTGGACAGTTTATTTGTCAAAATGTGTGTATAGACAAAAACGGACCGCACCAAAAATCCGGTCAAGTTATATTTGTTCAAGGGGATTCTGTAATAATACGATCAGCTAAGCCTTATTTGGCTACCCCGGGAGCAACTGTTCATGGCCATTATGGGGAAATTTTTTATGAAGGAGACACATTGGTTACATTTATATATGAAAAATCGAGATCCGGTGATATAACGCAGGGTCTTCCAAAAGTGGAACAGGTGTTAGAAGTACGTTCGATTGATTCAATATCGATAAATCTCGAAAAGAGGATTGAAGGTTGGAACGAGTGTATAACAAGAATTCTTGGCATTCCTTGGGGATTCTTGGTTGGTGCTGAGCTAACTATAGTGCAAAGTCGTATCTCTTTGGTTAATAAGATCCAAAAGGTTTATCGATCCCAGGGGGTGCAGATTCATAATAGGCATGTAGAGATTGTTGTACGTCAAATAACATCAAAAGTATTGGTTTCAGAAGACGGAATGTCAAACGTTTTTTCACCCGGAGAACTAATTGGATTGTTGCGAGCGGAACGAGTGGGACGAGCTTTGGAAGAAACGATTTGTTACCGAGCCATCTTATTGGGAATAACAAGAGCATCTCTCAATACTCAAAGCTTCATATCGGAAGCGAGTTTTCAAGAAACTGCTCGAGTTTTAGCAAAAGCAGCTCTACGGGGGCGTATCGATTGGTTGAAAGGTTTGAAAGAAAACGTTGTTTTGGGGGGGATGATACCTGGCGGGACCGGATTCAAAGGATTCGTGCATCCTTCAAAACAATATAATCCTTTGGAAACAAAAAAAAAGAATCGATTTGATGGAGAAATGAGAGACATTTTATTTTACCACAGAAAATTGTTTGATTATCCCCCTTCAAAGGATTTCCACGATACATCAGAATAACCATTTATCGGATTTCATGATTGCTAAGAAAGGATTCATCCCTTTTCTTTGATTTGGTGCAGTCATTAGATTTAATAATAAAAAGAGAAATGTCTCGAAAAGAATAGAATTGCTTGGGTCGTGGCTCTACGTCCAATTTATAGGGTAGAGTAGAAGGTTCCATCGGAACAACCTTTTATTTGAGTTCAGGGTTGCTCGTCTCTTAAAAAAAGGGGGTGTGGGGAGAAATGACAAGAAGATATTGGAACATCAATTTAGAACAGATGATGGGGGCAGGGGTTCATTTTGGTCATGGTACTCGGAAATGGAATCCTAAAATGGGACCGTATATCTCCGCAAAGCGTAAGGGTATTCATATTACAAATCTAACTCGAACTGCTCGTTTTTTATCAGAAGCTTGTGATTTGGTTTTTGAGGCAGCAAGTAGAGGAAAACAATTCTTAATTGTTGGTACCAAAAATAAAGCAGCTGATTCAGTAGCCTGGGCTGCAATACGGGCTCGGTGTCATTATGTTAATAAAAAATGGCTCGGCGGTATGTTAACGAATTGGTCTACTACAGAAATGAGACTTCATACGTTTAGGGACTTGAGAATGGAACAAAAAACAGGAAGACTTAGCCGTCTTCCAAAAAGAGATGCAGCCGTGTTCAAAAGACAATTATTTCGTTTGCAAACATATCTGGGCGGGATTAAATATATGACAGGTTTACCCGATATTGTAATCATCGTCGATCAGCACGAAGAATATACAGCTCTACGAGAATGTATCGCTTTAGGAATTCCAACAATTTGTTTAATTGATACAAATTGTGACCCTAATCTAGCAGATATCTCGATTCCTGCGAATGATGATGCTATATCTTCAATCCGATTAATTCTTAACAAATTAGTATTCGCAATATGTGAAGGACATTTTAGCTATATAAGAAATCCTTGATTAATAATATGATAAATAACCTACTTCGAAACTCTCATATATTTTTAAGTTGATTGCTATTTCTGGATTTTTAAAAACAAACTAAATAAGAGTAACCGGTATATTATGTGATTAGTTACTATTCAAAATAGTAATCTTAGTTGGTATTCAAAATATCAGATTCAAGTAGGCAAAGAGATGGTTGAATCAAAAAAAATTAAGGGTCAATTTTTTTAATTTTAGGGGGTAATATGAATTTTCTAGTAAACACACTAACACTAAAAGGCTTGTACGATGTATCGGGTGTGGAGGTAGGCCAACATTTCTATTGGCAAATAGGCAGTTTCCAAGTCCACGGCCAAGTACTTATGACTTCTTGGGTTGTAATTGCTATCTTATTAAGTTCGGCTACTATAGCTGTTCGCAACCCACAAACCATTCCGAGTGGGAGTCAAAATTTCTTCGAATATGTTCTTGAATTTATTCGAGATGTTAGTAAAACTCAAATTGGAGAAGAATATGGTCCGTGGGTTCCTTTTATTGGAACTATGTTTCTATTCATTTTTGTTTCTAATTGGTCAGGAGCTCTTTTACCTTGGAAAGTCATACAATTACCTCATGGAGAGTTAGCTGCACCCACGAATGATATAAATACTACCGTTGCTTTGGCTTTACTCACGTCAGTGGCATATTTCTATGCGGGTCTTACAAAAAAAGGATTGGGGTATTTCGGTAAGTATATTCAACCAACTCCAATCCTTTTACCGATTAACATCTTAGAAGATTTCACAAAACCTTTATCGCTTAGTTTTCGACTTTTCGGGAATATCTTAGCTGATGAATTAGTCGTTGTTGTTCTTGTTTCTTTAGTCCCTTCGGTGGTTCCTATACCTGTTATGTTCCTTGGATTATTTACTAGTGGTATTCAAGCTCTTATTTTTGCAACCCTAGCCGCGGCTTATATAGGGGAATCCATGGAAGGCCATCATTGAAACAGTCTTGTTGTTTTTTTCAAAACAATAAATAACAGCAGTCATTTGGTTCAAGATAATTTATTTAAGGAATATACAACTACGTCATATACGATAGAAAGGAATAGCAAAACCAAAAAAAGTACGATATTAGATAGTAGGATATTAGAGAGTTGCAAAAAAAGGGAAAGAGACAAAAATGCTCTTTTTCCTAAAGTTATCTTCCGTCCACTTACTAGCATACCCCCCTCAACGAATATTCTATTTATACCCCATTATTCTATATAATAATAATATTTGTATGAGATGATTTGGACTAATCAATTTGTGTAGTTAGATTAGATCCGTTTTGAATCGAAGATAAACACTTGGTTTACGTTATGGAAGAAAGACATGTATATGTGATATTACATATTGCTGGGTATATATGAATTAAAGATAGATTCCTTTGACCTACTCCTCCTATTTTCAGCAATAGAATAGAAGTCCTTTCCTTTCCGTTTACTTGTTACTGTGAATTGAATAAAAAAACCGATAAACGGAAGAGCTAAAGTTGTAGTAGGGATTTCAAAAGACTCTTCCGATAGAAACTCAAAAGGAGATATCGAAGTAGTTTTGATGATTCACTAATACTATTATTTCATCTAGAAGTTCTCAGTTACTTCTATTGGATTGGATGAATCCTACGACGTAATAATTAAGTCATAATTGGTTGGGTAGTTGTATCATTAACTATTTCTTTTTTTGGTACGAGGAACTTATCATGAATCCACTTATTTCTGCCGCTTCTGTTATTGCTGCTGGGTTGGCTGTAGGACTTGCTTCTATTGGACCGGGGGTTGGTCAAGGGACTGCTGCGGGCCAAGCTGTAGAGGGTATCGCGAGACAGCCTGAGGCGGAGGGCAAAATACGAGGTACTCTATTACTTAGTCTAGCTTTTATGGAAGCTTTAACAATTTATGGACTCGTTGTAGCATTGGCCCTTTTGTTTGCGAATCCCTTTGTTTAATATTATTTAATTATTTAATATTAGAAATATAAAATATATATTTATTGCCTTGGATTTGTCGTTTGATTTTTCAAATTATATCAAGATTTCGTTCGTAGAATTATGTCGTTGTTGACAAAAGAAAATAATCTACGGGAGGGTTGGATTTGCGGATGAGGAATTAGTATCCCGCCTCGCTTTCATCCTTCCCGTTCCTACTCCAAGAGAAACTAAGTATTGAAACAAGGGGATAGTTCACATAAATAAAATCCATTTCACAATTTCCCAATAGTAACAGAACAAAAAGGGACTAAATAAAAAAGAGGTGCGAAGTGATACAAAAATAACTCTAGTCAATTTTTGAGTCGATCTAGTTAGTCTATCCATACGAGGAGATGATATGAAAAATGTAACCGACTCTTTCCTTTCTTGGGGCTACTGGCCATCCGCCGGGAGTTTCGGGTTTAATACCGATATTTTATCAACAAATCTAATAAATCTAAGTGTAGTGCTTGGTGTATTGATCTTTTTTGGAAAGGGAGTGTGTGCGAGTTGTTTATTTCAGAAATCGTCGGGATACAACCAGCTGTACCCTTTTCGTTCTAACTAGGAAATAAAAGAAAGGTGCACGATTGCGCGAATTACTTCGGACTAAATATAAATAATTTATGTTTTATGGAAGAAACATAGCATTTCGTGATTCAATTCATTGGTAAAACCTATCTTGATTCTCTAGCAACCAATAACGCAGGACCCTTAATATAATATGGTTAAAACAAACTCTTTGAAGTCTAGATGCAGCGTGGTACTCTTTCTACCAATATGTTAATAAAGAGATGGTTCAAACTGAATATTTTATCGATGGATAACACTCATATTGATAAATGATAAAACGATTTGAACGACTTATTTGTAACTTATTGTAAAAGAGGGCAAAATGCCCCTTTTTTTATTCAATGCTGAAGCGACGACCTATGCGTTATGTATAAGTTATAAGTAATAAAAATTTTTTGCATTTTCAGAAACAAAAGAAACAACTTTGTTGATAATTACATATTTTTTGTCAAAAGAGTCCTCTAAATCTTTTTATCTGATGCTAGTTTATATATTTTTTTTGAATATGAACGAAAAAAAAGAGGGGACAGGCTCATTACATTATATAAAAATATATGGGAATTTTTTCTAAGTAAT